TCTTAGATTTTGCATTTTGATGAGCCTCGTTTTGAGGAATTCATGGAATAATGAATTAAGGAATAAAAAAGAATTATGAGTCTACCGCTTACAAGAAAAGATCTAATGATAGTCAACATGGGTCCTCACCACCCATCAATGCATGGTGTTCTTCGACTGATCGTTACTCTCGATGGTGAAGATGTTGTTGATTGTGAACCCATATTAGGCTATTTACACAGAGGGATGGAAAAAATCGCAGAAAACAGAACTATTATACAATACTTGCCTTATGTAACACGGTGGGATTATTTAGCTACTATGTTTACAGAAGCAATAACGGTAAATGCACCAGAATTTTTAGAGAATATTCAAATACCTCAAAGAGCCAGCTATATTCGGGTAATTATGTTAGAATTGAGCCGTATAGCTTCTCACTTGTTATGGCTTGGACCTTTTATGGCGGATCTAGGGGCACAGACTCCTTTTTTCTACATTTTTAGAGAGAGAGAATTGATATATGATCTATTTGAAGCTGCTACAGGTATGCGAATGATGCATAATTACTTTCGCATCGGAGGAGTAGCTGCTGATCTACCTTATGGGTGGATGGATAAATGTTTAGATTTCTGTGATTATTTTTTACGAGGGGTTGTTGAATATCAACAACTTATTACACGGAATCCCATTTTTTTAGAACGAGTTGAAGGAGTAGGTTTTATTAGTGGGGAAGAGGCTGTAAATTGGGGCTTATCGGGACCAATGTTACGAGCTTCTGGAATACAATGGGATCTTCGTAAAATTGATCCTTATGAGTCTTACAATCAATTCGATTGGAAAGTACAATGGCAAAAAGAAGGAGATTCATTAGCTCGCTATTTAGTACGAATTGGTGAAATGAAGGAATCCATCAAAATTATTCAACAGGCTGTAGAGAAAATTCCTGGAGGTCCTTATGAAAATTTAGAAGCGCGACGCTTTAAGAAAGCAAAGAATTCGGAATGGAATGATTTTGAATATAGATTTCTTGGTAAAAAACCTTCCCCTAATTTTGAATTATCAAAGCAAGAGCTTTATGTAAGAGTAGAAGCTCCAAAAGGTGAATTAGGAATTTATCTGGTAGGAGATGACAGTCTTTTCCCTTGGAGATGGAAAATTCGTCCACCTGGTTTTATTAATTTGCAAATTCTTCCTCAGCTAGTTAAAAAAATGAAATTGGCTGATATCATGACGATATTAGGTAGTATAGATATCATTATGGGGGAAGTTGATCGTTGAAATGATAATAGATAGGGTAGAGGTAGAAACTATCAATTCTTTTTCGAAATTGGAATTATTAAAAGAAGTCTATGGACTGATATGGATTCTACCTATTTTGACCCTCCTACTGGGAATCACAATAGAAGTACTCGTAATTGTGTGGTTAGAAAGAGAAATATCCGCATCGATACAACAACGTATTGGTCCTGAATATGCTGGTCCCCTGGGACTGCTTCAAGCTATAGCAGATGGAACTAAGCTGATTTTTAAAGAGGATATCCTTCCATCCCGAGGAGAGATTCCTTTATTTAGCATTGGACCCTCTATAGCAGTCATATCTGTTTTATTAAGTTTTTTAGTTATCCCTTTCGGATATCATTTTGTTTTAGCTGATCTTAGTATTGGTGTTTTTTTATGGATTGCCATTTCAAGTATTGCTCCTATTGGTCTTCTTATGGCAGGATATAGCTCAAATAATAAATATTCTTTTTCAGGCGGTCTACGAGCAGCTGCTCAATCTATTAGTTATGAAATACCATTAACTTTTTGTGTGCTAGCAATATCTCTACGTGTGATTCGTTAAAAAAGGAACTTTTCCTCTAAAATCCATTGAATACTTATCTTCCTTTTCTTATTCTGGATTCAGGTCGGCAAGTTAAACTAGATAGCTACATGAGTGAAACAAAACAGCTTATTAATTTGTAGTAAAAATAAAAAATCTCATTTCCTACGTACAAGAAAAAAGTTGAAGTAAACATAAGCAGTGTAAACTCTTTACCCCAAGATTGAGATTGTTTGATTAGTCCTCATATCTTGAAGCGGGCAAGAATAAAGGATTCGCGATATGGAATTCCATTACTAGAATATTTTTAGTTATTACTAGAACTTATAACCATATAAAAGAATCCATAAAAAGTTAGTGAGGGATTAGGAACACTAAAGTACATAAAGGATTAGTAATGAGAGAATCTAAATCATTAGACATTTCTCCTCATAAAAGGAATCATAATAAGGACTTGAAATAGGTGGAAATGATCAAGTAGTACTTTCTTCGGATTCCGATTCAGAGTATATTCCCATTCACTTGTTAAGAAAATAGCTATCAAGAACGAATTAACCCTTTATTTATTTTTTAAATATCCCCCTCCCCGGGAAAGAAGAATAGGACAAAAGATATGTAATGCAATACAAAAAAGGATCTTTATTTATTCTTTCTTTTATCTAAATTTATACAGAATTCAATTCCTCATGAACTAACATCCAATTCTTTTCATTTATTAATTGCTATAACGAGTGTTTTATTCCAATATTAAGTTATTACTGAACAAGAAAAAACTGTCATTTTATTATATAAAGGATGAGATCAATTCGGAAGCGCTTTTTTATTATTTTAGCAGACAGAATTGCTTTGGTTTAATTTAGGACTTTCCAATCAATTTTATCTTACCTAATTCTATCTACGCCCGGGGGATAAGACCGAAAAGAAATAATCCTTTTTTCTGATCATAGAGGAGCCGTATGAAGCTAAGGTTTCATGTACGGTTTTGGAATAGCGGTGGAAACTGTGATGTTGTCATCGACTATGATTATCTAACAGTTCAAGTACGGTTGATATAGTTGAAGCACAGTCAAAATATGGTTTTTTTGGATGGAATCTTTGGCGTCAGCCTATAGGTTTTCTAGTTTTTCTAATTTCTTCTTTGGCAGAATGTGAAAGATTACCCTTTGATTTACCAGAAGCGGAGGAAGAATTAGTAGCGGGTTATCAAACCGAATATTCCGGTATTAAATATGGTTTATTTTATCTTGCTTCTTACCTAAATTTATTAGTTTCCTCCTTATTTGTAACTGTTCTCTACTTAGGCGGGTGGAATTTTTCTATTCCCTATATATCCTTTTGGGGATTTTTCCAAATGAATAAAATTGTGGGAATTTTGGAAATGATAATGGGTATCTTTATTACATTAACTAAAGCTTTTCTATTTCTCTTCATTTCTATCACAATAAGATGGACTTTACCCCGGATGAGAATGGATCAGTTATTAAATCTTGGATGGAAATTTCTTTTACCTATTTCTCTGGGCAATCTCTTATTAACAACTTCTTTCCAACTAGTTTCACTATAAATAAGATAATACAATAACAGTAAGAACATCTTCAACACAAAAGTTCTCTCAAACAAGAGAAAGAAACATACCTTTTTCATAGATATTTAGAATATGTTCCCTATGATAACTGGGTTCATTAGTTATGGTCAACAAACAATACGCGCCGCAAGATACATTGGTCAAGGTTTCATAATTACCTTATCCCACACAAATCGTTTACCTATAACGATTCACTACCCTTATGAAAAATCAATTACATCAGAGCGTTTCCGTGGACGAATACACTTTGAATTTGATAAATGTATTGCTTGTGAAGTATGTGTTCGTGTATGTCCGATAGATCTACCCCTTGTGGATTGGAGATTTGAAAAGGATATTAAAAAGAAACAATTGCTTAATTATAGTATTGATTTCGGAGTTTGTATATTTTGTGGTAACTGTGTTGAATATTGTCCGACAAACTGTTTATCAATGACGGAAGAATATGAACTTTCTACTTATGATCGTCATGAATTGAATTACAATCAAATTGCTTTGAGTCGGTTACCAGTCTCCATAATGGGAGATTACACAATTCAAACAATTAGGAATTCGTCTCAAAGTGAAATAGACGAAGAAAAATCTTGGAATTCAAGAACAATTACTGATTACTAGGTACTAGGATTTTTTTGTTAGAAAAATCCAATAATTTTTTACTAACTAGAAAGAAAAATGAATAACTACTGCTTATTACAAATTATTCATGATTTAAAATAAAATGAGAGTAGATTTTCGTGATGTGATTTCTAACTATACAATTTATATATATATATCTTAATCCCTTTTTCTTTCCTTGAATCTTTTAGTTTTAGTCAGTTCATGAAAAATTTTATACTATTAATTTCTTCTTATCCATAATGGATTTACCTGGACCAATACATGAGATTCTTGTTCTATTTGGGGGATTTGTTCTTCTACTAGGGGGTCTAGGGGTAGTATTACTTACCAACCCAATTTATTCCGCCTTTTCGCTGGGATTAGTTCTTGTTTGTATATCCTTATTCTATTTTTTATTGAATTCCTACTTTGTAGCTGTCGCACAACTTCTTATTTATGTGGGAGCCATAAATGTCTTGATCATATTTGCTGTAATGTTTGTAAATGGCTCAGAGTGGTCTAAAAATAAGAATTATTGGACTATTGGAGATGGGTTTACTTCACTCGTTTGTATAGCTATTCCTTTTTCACTAATGACTACTATCCCAGATACGTCGTGGTATGGAATTCTTTGGACTACAAGATCAAACCAAATAGTAGAACAGGGTCTCATAAATAACGTTCAACAAATTGGGATTCATTTAGCAACTGATTTTTATCTTCCGTTTGAACTCATTTCCCTAATTCTTCTAGTTTCTTTAATAGGTGCAATTACTATGGCTAGACAATAATAAATTATTAGAATTTCTAATCTAAAAAAATAACTAAAGAATAACAATTTTTATTTAGTAAAACTCATCTACTGTCAACACAACAAATACTTTCTTTTCTCTTTTGTTGCGTAATTGTTCTATTCTAATTAATTGAATCGGTTCAATTCTTGTCCTCATATTGAAATGAATCGAGATTGATAAGGAGTTAGTTAATGATGTTTGAGCATGTACTTTTTTTGAGTGTCTATTTATTTTCGATTGGTATCTATGGATTGATCACAAGCCGAAACATGGTTAGAGCTCTAATATGTCTTGAACTTATACTGAATTCAATTAATCTAAATCTCGTAACATTTTCTGATCTATTTGATAGTCGCCAATTAAAAGGAGACATTTTCGCAATTTTTGTTATAGCCCTTGCGGCTGCTGAAGCAGCTATTGGACTATCCATTCTTTCTTCCATCCATCGTAACAGGAAATCAACTCGTATCAATCAATCGAATTTTTTGAATAATTAGACATAGAATCCTCTAAACAAAGGCGCATATATATATAATAATATGGAACATTAAGATTAATAAAATTCTAGTCTTCTTTTCTTATTTTTAATTCTAGTCTTCTTTTCTCATTTTTATTAGAGAATACCCTTTTTGAAGTAGGTTATTTCTGAATATTCTTTTTTACTTATCGAATTTTGCATTTTTGTAATTCATTGATATTGCAATATTCAAATTGCAATAATTTATATTGGAAAGATAATAGCCAATTTATTGGCTAATTCAAATTAGTATGTAGAATTCGTATAATTATCACTGTTGAAGCCTTAAATTCAAGTCTCTTGGATCTTTTCACGCTTTCTCACAAACAGATTAAGAAATATATTGCATTATTTGTTAAAGTTTGGATAAACCATTGCTTCGTCTGGTGTCTACAATACATCTAACTTATATAGTACTAATTTCATTTTTACCAGATCGAAAATTTTTATAAAGGAAAATTTCTAGATCCAATGTCACATTCTGTAAAAATTTATGATACATGTATAGGATGCACTCAATGCGTACGAGCTTGTCCAACAGATGTTTTAGAAATGATACCTTGGGATGGATGTAAAGCCAAGCAAATCGCTTCTGCGCCGAGAACCGAAGATTGTGTGGGTTGTAAGAGATGCGAATCCGCCTGCCCAACAGATTTTTTAAGTGTCCGCGTTTATTTGGGTCCTGAAACAACCCGCAGCATGGCTCTATCTTATTGATACGTTACAAAAAACTCCACTTGAATCGTCTGATTCCTCTTTACCGAAGAAGCCTGTGCTCAAAATAATCGAGCATGGGCTTTTCTGGTCAAAACGTATCTTGTCTTTATTACTTTATCATGAGTTATTTTCCTTGGTTAACAATACTTGTTGTTTTACCGATATTTGCAGGTTCATTAATTTTCTTTTTACCCCATAAAGGAAACAAAATCGTTAGGTGGTATACTATATCTATTTGTTTATTAGAATTCCTTCTAATGACTTATGCATTCTGTTATCATTTCCAATTAGAGGATCCGTTAATGCAATTAAAGGAGGATTATAAATGGATAGATGTTTTTGATTTCCACTGGAGATTGGGAATCGATGGACTTTCATTAGGATCCATTTTATTGACAGGATTTATCACTACTTTAGCTACTTTAGCGGCTTGGCCAGTTACCCGGAATTCGCGATTATTCTATTTCCTGATGCTAGCAATGTATAGCGGTCAAATAGGATTATTTTCTTCACGAGACCTTTTACTTTTTTTTATCATGTGGGAGTTAGAATTAATTCCTGTTTACTTACTTTTATCCATGTGGGGGGGAAAGAGACGTCTATATTCAGCTACCAAGTTTATTTTGTATACTGCGGGCGGTTCCATTTTTTTCTTAATCGGAGTTCTAGGTATGGGCTTATATGGTTCGAACGAACCAAGATTAGATTTGGAAAGATTGATTAATCAATCATACCCTGCTACATTGGAAATACTACTTTATTTTGGCTTCCTTATTGCTTATGCTGTCAAATTGCCGATTATACCTCTACATACGTGGTTACCAGATACCCATGGAGAAGCACATTACAGTACATGTATGCTTTTAGCGGGAATCCTATTAAAGATGGGAGCATATGGATTGATTCGGATCAATATGGAATTGTTACCTCATGCTCATTATCTATTTTCCCCCTGGTTGGTAATAATAGGAGCGGTGCAAATAATCTATGCAGCTTCAACTTCTCTTGGTCAACGAAATTTCAAAAAAAGAATAGCCTACTCCTCCGTATCTCACATGGGTTTCATAATTATAGGAATTGGTTCCATAACCAACATTGGACTAAATGGAGCTATTTTACAAATATTATCCCATGGATTTATCGGTGCTACACTATTTTTCTTGGCGGGAACGGCTTGTGATAGAATGCGTCTTGTTTATCTCGAAGAACTAGGGGGGATATCTATACCAATGCCAAAAATGTTTACTATGTTTAGTAGCTTTTCAATGGCTTCTCTTGCCTTACCAGGAATGAGCGGTTTTGTTGCAGAATTAGTAGTATTTTTTGGACTAATTACTAGTCCGAAATTTATGTTAATGCCAAAAATGCTAATTACTTTTGTAATGGCAATAGGAATGATATTAACTCCTATTTATTTATTATCTATGTTACGCCAGATGTTCTATGGATACAAGTTATTTCATGTTCCAAACGCGAATTTTTCGGATTCTGGACCACGAGAACTCTTTCTTTTAATCTGTATCTTTTTACCAGTAATAGGAATCGGTATCTATCCAGATTTTGTTCTCTCGCTATCCGTTGACAGGGTAGAGGCTCTCTTATCCAATTATTATCCTAAATAGGATTTTCTTTTTTTAACTAGTCCGCTCTATATTTCATAATGGAAAAACCAAAAAATTCCGAAAAAAGTAAAAAAGTCTAATTAGATCTATTTCTAATTTTTGGGAACCCCTTTGAAAAGACGTTCAAAGGGGTTCTCAAATCAAACAAAAATGGTAAAAAAGCTCCACATTTTATCAATTTTATGTTATGTAATCATTTAGATGGTAATGTAAATGAACCATAACTATGTAAACCTATTCCTAAAAGATTGATACCAAAATAGCAGATCCAAATTATAAGAAATCCTATCGAAGCTACAAATGCGGAATTGGCACCTTTCCAATTTGGATTTGTTCTACTATGTAAATAAATTGCAAATATGGTCCAGGTAATAAATGCCCAAGTTTCCTTAGGATCCCAATTCCAATAGGATCCCCACGCCTCATTAGCCCATACTGCTCCACAAAGAATACCTATGGTTAAAAGTGTAAATCCTAGACTAATAACACGATAACTCCAAGAATCCAAACGCTCAGTTAATTGATATTTGTAATAATTTGGAAATGAGGGAAAAGAGGTATTTTTTAAGGCACTTCTTTTTGCATAGAAATATTCAATCTCACTAAATAAAAATGTTTTAAGTAAGTTTTTATTTTTCTTTTTAGAAAAAAAATAGAAATTCTTTCGAAATCTAATGATTAGAAGAGCTGCGGATAATAAAGATCCGCACAAAAGAGTTGCATAGCTTAGTAACATCATACTGACATGCATCATTAACCACTGAGATTGGAGAGCGGGTACTAGTATTGTAGATTGATGCATTTCAGTTAAAAGACCTGACGTGGCAAAGCCTTGCGTTAAAATAGTACTTGGCGTAGTTATTGTGCTTAAATCATTTTTCGAGTTCTGTATCTTAGGAATAGTATGAAGAATATACAGAGCCCATGAAAGGAAGATCAATGACTCATATAAATTACTTAATGGAAAATGTCCCGAAGAAACCCAACGAGAAACTAAGAATCCTGTTATAGAGAAAAAAGTAGCTATCATTCCTTTTTCTGACGAATCACGTAATCCCCTAAGTTCACGAACTAATAAGGTTATCAAATGAATCATAATCACAATCGAAAAGGTTGAGAAAGAGATATGAGTTAGTATATGTTCTAAAGTTGCAAATAGCATAAGAGAAGGTCCCATTACAAAATTGGAAATTTCGAATTGAATCCATTTTCTAATCTATTGTATTCTTTTTCGAGAATGCCGCCACTCGGACTCGAACCGAGATGCTTGAGCACTGCTTCCTAAGAGCAGCGTGTCTACCAATTTCACCATGGCGGCTAACTTGAAATATGAAATACTAATTAACTTAAAAGAATAATAGTTATTTTCTCGCGAATCGTCGAGATTGGGAGCGTCCATAGAATTTAGGAAAATTAGAATTTCATCATTAAATACAAAGATTTTTTTATTTGGAAAAAGTTTCTAGAATCAAAGCCTTTACACTCTTATTAATATGATTTACCAGTACTAAACCAATTTATTTGTGAATTTTGGATAAGATAGGTAGAAATTGTAAATCCTATTGCAGGAATACTCTACTTTTGATAATAGAATCCTCCCTTTTTTTTTAGGAGGATTCTATTATCAAAAAAAAGCAAAAGTTCTTTGATCTTTGATAGGAAAAGAATACTGAGGACACAATATAGCAAAAACTTTTGTTCTATATAACAGAATAACGGAGGGATTAGTTCTAAGAATATTGTACCCAGGAATTCGACACATAAAAGTACATTCATTAATGAATCCAAATTATTAATTCATATTAAATAATTGGAATTTCTTTGAGATAGGTCAATTCAGATTATTCCAAAACCTAATTATTTGTTTGTTGCCCAGAAAAACCTTTTGGTTTTGGCTGCTCGTTGCCGCTCAAAAATGATCTTGATTTTGCTAAGGAATAACATTGTACTATGGAAAAATAAGTCTTTTTCTTCCAAATATTTTTACGAATACGCTTTTTTGACATCGAAGTACGTTTTTTTGGAACTGCCATTCAAAAGGGGAATTTGTTTTTTCTAGTTGTATGTGAAAGACATCTATTGCCGCAAATCAATCCTTCTTTCTGTTTTTTCTTAGTATTTATACTTAGATACTGAAAGATAATGAAATTCAAAATTATTTTTTACTTCATTTTGTCTAATGTGGATAACACAAGAGTTTTTAGCGTATTTTTCATATATATTTTATACTTTGTTTTAATAATATACAATATATACAAAGATATACTATATACAAAGATTTTCTATTTAAATCAATTTATATATCAAAATATATAAATCTAATATACTCCGGTATGAGGGATAAGCCCTCATATAATATGAGGAGATAAAGCGAAGGTCAAATTCAAATAGTTAATTAAGTTGAGAAGGTATCCAAGAATTGAATTCCAGTCAAAATAAAAAAAAAAAAATGAGTCTCTTAAACAAGACATTCTAAAACTTAGATAATTCTAGTTATAATGAAAATATAGTTGAAATTCAATCAATCAGTTACGAAACAAGAGAGGTATTTCATTTTAACAGAAGGAAATAAATACAAAAAAAGAATAGGAATAGAAAGTAAAATGATTCAATCTTTTTTTTGTATTTTAATAAATATTTTTTTTTATCGAATAACTAAATAACGAAATTCTTTTTTGGAAAAAATAATAATTCCAGTATTTTTTCTTATTCTTATTTTGTTTTTTTAATTCCTTCAGAAAGAGATAAGAATAGGTTTGGTGAATCGGAAACAATTTTATTTTAGAGAAAAAAAGAACTATAAATTTCAACTAAAAATTGCAATTTCTTTTCTTATGGAACATACATACCAATATGCCTGGGTAATCCCTCTTCTCCCACTTCCAGTTATTATGTCAATGGGGTTTGGACTTTTTCTTATTCCGACAGCAACAAAAAATCTTCGTCGCATATGGGCTTTTCCTAGTGTTTTATTCTTAAGTGTAGCTCTGGTATTCTCAGTTCACCTGTCTATTCAACAAATAAAAGGGAGTTCTATCTATCAATATCTATGGTCTTGGACCATCAATAATGATTTTTCCTTAGAATTTGGATACTTGATCGACCCCCTTACTTCTATTATGTTAATACTAATTACTACTGTAGGAATCTTGGTTCTTATTTATAGCGACGATTATATGTCTCACGATGAGGGATATTTGAGATTTTTCGTTTATATAAGTTTTTTTAATACTTCCATGTTGGGATTGGTTACTAGTTCCAATTTGATACAAATTTATTTTTTTTGGGAACTTGTGGGAATGTGTTCCTATTTATTGATAGGCTTTTGGTTTACACGACCAATTGCAGCGAGTGCTTGTCAAAAAGCTTTTGTAACTAATCGTGTAGGGGATTTTGGTCTGTTATTAGGAATTTTGGGTTTTTTTTGGATAACAGGTAGTTTAGAGTTTCGGGATTTGTTCAAAATAGCTAATAACTGGATTCCTAATAATGGGATTAATTCATTACTTACTACTTTGTGTGCTTTTTTATTATTTCTTGGTGCAGTTGCTAAATCTGCGCAATTCCCTCTTCACGTATGGTTGCCTGATGCTATGGAAGGACCCACTCCCATTTCGGCTCTTATACATGCAGCAACTATGGTTGCTGCGGGGATTTTTCTTATAGCTCGACTTCTTCCTCTTTTCAGATCCCTACCTTTTATAATGAGTTTCATTTCTTTAGTAGGTACAATAACACTTTTCTTAGGAGCAACTTTAGCTCTTGCTCAGAGAGATATTAAAAGAAGTTTAGCCTATTCTACAATGTCTCAATTGGGTTATATGATGTTAGCTCTAGGTATAGGTTCTTATCAAGCAGCTTTATTCCATTTGATCACTCATGCTTATTCGAAAGCTTTATTGTTCTTGGGATCCGGATCCGTTATTCATTCAATGGAACCTCTTGTTGGATATTCACCAGATAAAAGTCAGAATATGGTTCTTATGGGTGGTTTAAAAAAATATGTTCCTATTACAAGAACTACCTTTTTATGCGGTACACTTTCTCTTTGTGGTATTCCACCTCTTGCTTGCTTCTGGTCCAAAGATGAAATCCTTAGTAATAGTTGGTTGTATTCACCTTTTTTTGGAATAATAGCTTCTTTTACTGCAGGATTAACTGCATTTTATATGTTTCGAATATATTTACTTACTTTTGATGGGTATTTGCGTGTTCATTTTCAAAATTATAGTAGTACTAAAGAAGGTTCATTGTATTCACTATCCTTATGGGGAAAAAGCATACCCAAAGAAGTCAATAGAGATTTTGTTTTATCAACAATGAAGAGTGGGGTTTCTTTTTTTTCACAAAATATACCCCAAATTTCTGGTAATACAAGAAATAGGATGGGGTTCTTTAGTACTCCCCTTGGAGCTAAAAATACTTTTGTCTATCCTCGCGAAACGGGAAATACTATGCTATTTCCTCTTCTTATATTACTGCTTTTTACTTTGTTCATTGGATCCATAGGAATCCATTTTGATAATGGAGTAATAGATAATGGAACATCGGAGTTAACCATATTATCAAAGTGGTTAACCCCTTCAATAAGTTTTTTTCAGGAAAGTTCTAATTCTTCCATAAATTCATATGAATTTATCACTAATGCAATTTCTTCTGTAAGTTTAGCTATTTTTGGTCTATTCATAGCATATCTATGCTATGGATCCTCTTATTCTTTTTTGCAGAATTTGAATTTTAAAAATTCCCTTTTCCAGGGGAATCCCCAAAAGAACTTTTTGCATCAAGTAAAAAGAAAGGTATACAGCTGGTCATATAATCGCGGTTATATAGATGTTTTCTATACTAGGGTCTTTATCCTGGGTAT